TCTTTTTCTTTAATGTAAATTCGAATGGGTATGGGCTGGGTAAATTGTGTAATGTAAGATTTGAGGTGTATAAAAATATGACGGATAGATTTTCTGAAGTATCACTAATTCACCGAATTTTTTCGAAAATTTTCAATTTTTTGGGGAAAATTTCAAAATTGAAAATTTTTTGAAAAAAAAATTAATCGAAATTTATCAGTTTAGGGTTTTAGCAGAAAAAAAATTGGAATTAATATAAGTATTTAATTTAAATTAAACATATCTATCTAAATATTATGTTTATTAGAGAAATAAGAGAAAAATACTAATTTATAATAATTAAATTGGAAATTAAGTAAAGAATATAATTATAATAAATTTTTTAATTATTAGTATAATTATAAATAAAAATATTAATTAATAAATAATTTATATTAATATATAGATTTATATTTATATTTAAATATTAATTTATAAATAATTTATTAATATATATATATATATACTTATAAGTTAATTTATAAATTATGGTTTGAAATTTATAGTTAATAAATTAATTTTATTCGTGGTAAATAAATGGATTTAAATAAATAAATAATTTATCATTAAAGTTTTTCATTGAAGTAAAAAAAATGAAAAACTTTAATTTTTAGGGTTCACATAATTATTCTATCAAGAACTTATTTTTGGGGGGTAATCTTTTAATTAACTATTAAAGTAATAAAATTAGCCAAAGAATTTTTTTACTTATATTACTTATTAAATATGTTAGCCAAAGAGTTTATTTATGCATATATTATTTGTTGAATAGATTAGCCAAAGAGTTTATTTATGCATATATTATTTGTTGAATAGATTAGCCAAATAAAATTTATTTTGAAAAAAAAATGTAGGGCAGAAAGTGAAAGTTGGGACCATTTGTTTAATTTTAAGTGGTTCAATGATTTTATAATACGTTTAATATTTCTTAGGTTTTATTTAGTTATGTTAAAGTTAGACAGTGCGACTTTTGGGGTAGTTTTAAAAGTTTTATTCTTGCTTAAAAATTTACTTAAGTTTTGTTTTACATGTCAGTTTTTGCGTGAATTTGAATCGGATCTGAATGATTTGGTTTTTAATTTTAATTCGCAGTGTTTAATATTATTAATTAAAGAAATTTAGAATTAGCAATATTTTTTAGTTCCGGCAAAAGTCGTGCCAGCCGCCGCGGTTACACGGAGGGAGCAAGTAAATCTTATTAGTTTGTAGTTATATGTTAAGTCTTAAAAATTAATAATAAATTTATTAAGTGAAATTTTAAATTTGAATAATTTTTATTTAATAATGTAGAAGCTGAGAAATTTAAATTGTAGACTAGGATTAGATACCCTATTATTTTAAATGTAAATTTATGAAACTTGAGTAGTAATAGTTATGTTCTTGAAACTCAAAGAATTTGGCGGTGTTTTAGTCTTTTCAGAGGAACCTGTCCCGTAATCGATAATCCACGTTAAACCTTACTTATTTTTGTTATCAGCTTGTATACCGCCGTCGTCAGAATGTCCTAAGAGGGTTTAAATTTTCTTGAATTTTTATTAAAAATGATGTCAGGTCAAGGTGTAGCTTACGGATAAGTGGTGATGGGTTACAATAAATTTATTTAGAACGGATAAAGATTTGAAAAAATTTTTTGAAGGTGGATTTGATGGTAATTGACTTAATTAAATTAATTTGATTTTAGCTCTAAAACATGCACACATCGCCCGTCGCTCTCGTTAATTAAGGCGAGATAAGTCGTAACATAGTAGGTGTACCGGAAGGTGCACCTGGAAAGTCAGAATAGAGCTTGATTAGTTAAGCATTTCATTTACACTGAAAATACACTGTGCAATTCAGTTTATTCTGATTAATTTTAGCTTACTTTGAGATTTTGACGAATAGTTTTGTTATTTAAATTATTTTTAAAGGTTTAAGTTTGTGTATAGAATATAGATAAAATTTTTTGTGTGGTAGGTTAATTGTATTGTGAGAGGTTGTTTGAAATAGTTTGAAAATATATTATTAAAGAAGTAGGTTAATAGTTGTACCTTGTGTATCAGGGTTTATTAAAAAAAGTTTAAATATTTATATTTTCCCGATTTGAAGAGAGCTAAATGAATATTTTAGTTAATGTAGAATAATTATTATTAATATTCATTTAGTAATGAAACGTTATCCGTTCTTTAAGATATCTGGTTTCTCAAGAAATGAATTTAATTCAGCTTTAATTGGTATTTTTTATTTGTTTTAATAATTTATAAATTTGAGGTAATATCTCGGGGGATAAGCTCCGGGATAGGTTTTATAATTACTTGAATATTCAGAAATTTTGTAGGCTTAGAATTAGCCATCTATTAAAGGATGTTATAATTTAATTTTTGATGAATTTAATTTTGTAAGGATTTAAATTTTGTATTGAGATGTGTTAAATAATTTTTGTTTATTAGTAACAATGATAAAATTAGTATATAAAAATTGTCTGTGAGTGTAAGTAAATGCTTAGGCTACATTAAGGAATTAGGCAAATTAGTGCTCGCCTGTTTAACAAAAACATGTCTTCTTGAATATAATTTGAAGTCTGACCTGCCCACTGAATTAAAATTTGAAGGGCCGCGGTATTTTGACCGTGCAAAGGTAGCATAATCATTAGTCTTTTAATTGAAGGCTAGAATGAATGGTTGGACGAGGTACTGACTGTCTCGGTGTAGATGGGATTAGAATTTAACTTTTAAGTTAAAAGGCTTAAATATTTTTAGAGGACGAGAAGACCCTATAGAGCTTTATATTTTTATCTTATTATTTGTTTAGTTTAATTTTTATAATAGGTGAGTAAATATTTTGTTGGGGTGACAAGAAGATAATTAAAACTCTTTCTAGTTTATTTACATTGATGTATGAATTGTTGATCCATTATTATTGATTATAAGACTAAGTTACCTTAGGGATAACAGCGTAATCTTTTTCGAGAGTTCTTATCGACAAAAAGGGTTGCGACCTCGATGTTGGATTAAGGGTAATTTTGGGTGTAGATGTTCAAAGTTTAGGTCTGTTCGACCTTTAGATCCTTACATGATCTGAGTTCAGACCGGTGTAAGCCAGGTCGGTTTCTATCCTTAAATTAAATAGTGATACTTTAGTACGAAAGGACCAAGTATTGGGAAAATTTTTTCTTGTGTAGTGATTTATATTAACTTTTTTTCTATTTTGGCAGATAAGTGCAATGAATTTAGAATTCATTTATGTAAATCAATTTTACAGATAGAACTTGTTTATATATGATGTAGTTCTTCCTTTGATTAGTAGCTTAATTTTGGTAATTTGTGTTTTAGTGGGAGTGGCTTTTTTGACATTGTTGGAGCGTAAGGTTTTAGGTTATATTCAAATTCGTAAGGGTCCGAATAAAGTAGGGTTTGTAGGTATTCCCCAGCCTTTTAGAGATGCAATTAAGCTTTTTACTAAGGAACAAACCTACCCTGTTTTGTCTAATTATTTGCCTTATTATTTCTCACCGGTTTTTAGTTTATTTTTATCTTTATTGGTTTGAGTGATTATACCTTATGGAACAGGCCTGTATTCTTTTAATTTAGGTTTGATTTTTTTCTTAGCATGTACTAGTTTAGGGGTCTACACGGTTATAATTGCTGGGTGGTCTTCAAATTCAAATTATGCCTTATTGGGGGGCCTGCGTGCTGTGGCTCAGACAATTTCGTATGAAGTGAGATTAGCTTTAATTCTTTTGTCTTTTGTTTTTTTAGTGGGAGGGTATACACTTGCTAACTTTTTAAATTATCAAGAATTAATTTGATTTGTTTTTTTAACTTTTCCTTTGGCTTTAAGCTGATTTGCTTCATGTTTGGCTGAAACTAATCGAACTCCTTTTGATTTTGCTGAAGGGGAATCAGAACTTGTTTCAGGGTTTAATGTGGAGTATAGAAGAGGGGGTTTTGCTTTAATTTTTTTAGCGGAATATGCTAGAATTTTGTTTATAAGTATATTATTTTGTGTGATCTTTCTCGGGTGTGACGTTTATAGTTTATTATTTTTTGTGAAGTTAGCCTGTATTGCTTTTATGTTTATTTGAGCGCGGGGCACACTCCCTCGTTTTCGGTATGATAAATTAATGTATTTGGCTTGAAAGAGTTTTCTCCCTTTATCTTTAAATTATTTATTTTTATTTGGAGGATTAACATTATTTTTTATCTCTGTTTTGATTTAGCGCATAGTTTTAAGTAATAAAAAGTTAATAGAAGACTTAAACTTCTGTCTTATGTTTTCAAAACATATGCTTGACTCAAAGCTTTTTAACTAACTTAAAAGTTTATCTCAAATTTTAAATATTACAGGGTTTAAGATATAGTAGAGGAAATACAGAACTGTGAGAATTTGGCCTACTAATACATAAGGGTCTTCAACAGGTCGTGCTCCAATTCAGGTTAATAGGATGACGATGACAAGAAGAGATCAGAATATGATCTGGTTAATTGGGTAGAATTGTATTCCTCGGAAGTTGCTTTTATTAGAGAAAGGTAAAATTAAAAGAATAGCAATTGATAAAACTAATGCAATTACACCTCCTAGTTTGTTGGGGATAGACCGTAAAATAGCATAAGCAAATAGGAAGTATCATTCAGGTTGAATATGAACTGGTGTTACTAGGGGGTTAGCCGGGGTGAAATTGTCAGGGTCTCCTAGCAAGTAAGGGTCTAAGAGTGTTAAAACCGTTAAAACTATTACTAGTACTAAAAATCCGACGATGTCCTTGAAAGTAAAGTAAGGGTGGAAGGGGATCTTATCAGTGTCTCTATTTACTCCTAGGGGGTTGTTAGAGCCTGTTTGGTGAAGAAAGAGTAGGTGGATTATTGTTGCAGCTGCAACAATAAAAGGTAGCAGAAAGTGAATGGTGAAGAATCGTGTTAAGGTGGCGTTATCTACGGCGAATCCCCCTCAGACTCATTGAACTAAGTCAATACCTAAATATGGGACAGCAGATAGAAGATTGGTAATAACAGTAGCTCCTCAGAAAGATATTTGTCCTCATGGAAGTACGTATCCTATGAAGGCAGTTCCTATAACTAGGAATAGAATAATGACCCCAATTATTCAGGTATGTAGGTATATGTATGAGCCGTAATATATTCCTCGTCCAATATGTAAGTAAATGCAAATGAAAAAGAATGAGGCACCGTTTGCGTGGAGAGTACGGAGTAGTCACCCGTAGTTTACATCTCGGCAAATATGAGCTACTCTATTGAAAGCTAAATCAATGTGAGCAGTGTAATGTATAGCTAAAAATAAGCCGGTGGCAATTTGGATCACTAAGCATAGTCCGAGTAGAGATCCGAAATTTCATCAGGATGAAATATTAGATGGCGTTGGAAGATCGACCACTGCTCTGTTGGCAATTTTAAATAGGGGGTGTCTTGTTCGTAACGGTTTATTCATTAGTTTCTTTGGCGGAGGGGTCCTTGATTAATTTTAGTGATTTTTACAACGGCGATTAGTGCTAGAAATAAATATAAGACTAACGTTAATGTGATTAATCTTGTTGGTCCGTTATAAAGCTTAGTCAATGAGTTTATTGATTCTTCTTGATAGGAAGAGGTATTGAAGATGTTTAGGCTTTCGAAGTTGCTAATTCTAGAAGCTGTAAGAGATGTGTCTAGAATTATAAGGATTAATAGAAGGGCGGCTCTTCCAATGATAAGGGGAATAAGTATTTTTATAGATATTGAAAATATTTCATTTGACGCGAGGCTAGTAACATAGATAAATAAAACTAGCAGTCCCCCCAGAAATACAAGGAATAGAACATAAGAAAATCAGAATCTTTGAGTCATCAATCCCGTTAGGATTCTGACAAAGACAGTCTGTAATAGGAGTATTATACCTATTGCAAGGGGGTGTGTTATTTGTATAAATACAATTGTTGAGCAGATTCTATAGAAAATAAAAATTAATTGACAAATACAGAGAATAGTTTAATTAAAATATTAGTTTTGGAGACTATTGATAGGGGTATTCCTTTTCTCTGAGTTTTAAAAGGATTAACCTTAATTTTGATTTACAAGACCAATGTTTTATTTTAAACTATTAAAACTAATGTTAACATCGTTTTATTGGGGATTGCCTATTTTTATATTTATGTCTGGAGCTTGGGTATTTTCTTCTAAACGTAAGCATTTGTTGTTGACTTTGCTGAGTTTAGAGTTTATCGTCCTTAGATTATTCCTAATTTTGTTTATTTATTTAAATTTAATCAACTATGAGTTATTTTTTGCCATAGTGTTCCTTACATTTTCAGTTTGTGAGGGGGCTTTAGGACTTTCTATTTTAGTTTCTATAATTCGGACTCACGGAAATGACTATTTTCAGTCATTCGGGATTTTACAATGTTAAAGTTGTTGATATCTTTGATTTTTGTGATCCCCCTTTGTTTTATACAAAATACATGATGAGTGGTCCAATCTATTTTATTTTTATTAACTTTTTTATTTATAGGGTCGGTGGCTTTCACTAGAATTCCGGGGAATGTGTCTTATTTTATGGGATGTGATGTAATTTCTTTTGGGTTAATTTTACTTAGTTTTTGAATTTGTGTTTTAATAATTACAGCCAGAGAATCAGTTATTCGTGTTAATAATTATTCAGGTTTTTTTTTGTTATTAATTTTGTCTTTATTAATTTTATTGTATTGTACATTTAGCACAACTAACTTATTTATGTTTTATTTGTTTTTTGAAAGAAGACTAATCCCCACGTTATTTCTTATTTTAGGTTGGGGGTACCAACCTGAACGTTTACAAGCGGGGGTTTATTTGTTATTTTACACTCTTTTGGCTTCTTTACCGCTATTGGTAGGTATCTTTTATATTTATCAGTTTAATAATTCGTTGTATTTTCCTCTTTTAAATGTTATAAATATTTCTTATTTTTGGTTTTATTTGTGTTTAATTTTTGCGTTTTTAGTTAAAATACCCATGTTTTTGGTTCATTTATGATTGCCTAAGGCTCATGTTGAAGCTCCAGTGTCTGGCTCAATGATTCTAGCCGGTGTTTTGTTGAAGTTAGGGGGGTACGGATTGCTCCGGGTATTTAAAATTCTTGCGTTAGCTGGATTAAGTTTTAATTTTGTTTGAGTAGGAATTAGTCTAGTCGGGGGTGTATTAGTTAGATTGATATGTTTACGTCAGACAGATCTTAAGGCTTTAATTGCTTATTCATCAGTTGCTCATATGGGGATTGTGTTAGGGGGTCTAATAACTATAACTTATTGAGGGTTTTGTGGTTCTTTTTTGTTAATAATTGCCCACGGATTGTGTTCTTCAGGTTTGTTTTGTCTCGCTAATATTTCTTATGAGCGGTTAGGTAGCCGGAGCTTACTGATTAACAAGGGATTAATAAACTTTATACCTAGAATGACATTATGGTGGTTTTTGCTGAGATCATGTAATATGGCGGCTCCACCATCTTTGAACTTATTGAGTGAAATTAGTTTACTTAATAGCCTAGTGGCTTGGTCTTGGGTTTCTATATTGATATTAAGTTTTTTATCTTTCTTTAGAGCTGCCTATACTTTGTATATTTATTCTTATAGTCAACATGGAAAAATTTATTCAGGAGTTTACTCTTGTTCAATAGGTTATTCACGAGAGTATTTATTACTGTTTTTACATTGATTGCCGTTAAATTTATTAATTTTAAAGAGTGAGCCTTGTATGTTATGATTGTAGGTTTAAAAATTTAAGTAGTTTAATTAAAAAAATTCTGATTTGTGGTGTCAGCGATACAAATTTTTTTTGTCTTAGATCGTGTTACAGTCTTTGTCAATTTGTTTGATTAGTTTTGTGGTTTTGTTTATTTTAGCAATTAGTTTAGTTACAATTGGATTTTACTTTTTGATGTTCGATCAAGTTTATTTTATTGAATGGGAAGTTTTATCAATGAATTCAGGGAATATCGTTATAACATTTCTGTTTGATTGAATATCATTAATTTTTATAGGGTTTGTGTTATTTATTTCTTCCCTAGTCATTTTTTACAGCCAGGAGTACATAGCTGGGGACCTCAATCTCAATCGTTTTATCTTGTTGGTGCTTATGTTTGTGTTGTCAATAATATTCTTAATTATTAGTCCTAACTTAATTAGTATCTTGTTGGGTTGGGATGGCTTAGGTTTAGTTTCTTATTTATTAGTTATTTATTATCAGAATGTTAAATCATATAATGCTGGTATGTTAACGGCCTTATCTAATCGTATTGGCGATGTAGCCTTATTGATGGCGATTGCTTGAATATTGAATTTTGGTAGATGAAATTATATTTTCTATTTAGATTGTAGATCTTCTACGATAGAAATGCAAATTATTGGTTCTTTAGTTTTGCTAGCCGCTATAACTAAGAGTGCTCAGATCCCTTTTTCATCTTGGTTGCCGGCGGCAATAGCTGCCCCTACTCCCGTGTCTGCTCTTGTTCATTCTTCTACTCTAGTGACGGCTGGTATTTATTTATTAATTCGATTTAATTGTTTATTGGTAGGGTCAGATTTAGGTTCTTTTTTGTTGTTGTTTGCAGGATTGACTATATTTATAGCAGGTTTAGGGGCAAATTTCGAGTTCGATTTGAAAAAAATTATTGCTTTATCGACATTGAGTCAGTTAGGTTTGATAATAAGAATTTTAGCAATGGGTTTTCCTAAGTTGGCATTTTTTCATCTATTAACACATGCACTGTTTAAGGCTTTGTTATTTATATGTGCAGGAGCTATCATTCATAATATGAAGGATAGTCAAGACATCCGCTTTATGGGAGGGCTCGTATCTCATATGCCGTTGACTGCATCATGTTTTAATTTATCTAATTTAGCACTATGTGGGACCCCCTTTTTAGCAGGGTTTTATTCGAAGGACTTAATTTTGGAAATTGCTTCTTTGAGTTATATTAATGTATTTAGATTTATTTTATACTTTTTTTCTACTGGGCTCACAGTTTGTTATTCTTTACGTTTAGTGTATTACTCGATGAGAGGTGATTTTAATGCTTTCAGTCTCCACCCTTTGAATGACGAAGGTTGAGTGATGCTACGAGGGATGATGACGCTTTCTTTTATAGCTGTATTAGGGGGTAGTTTATTGAGTTGAACATTATTTCCGACTCCTTCCATAATTTGCTTGCCCCTGATTCTTAAGACTTTAGCTTTGAGTGTTAGAGTTTTAGGAGGCTGGTTGGGTTATGAGTTAGCTAAGTTTTCTTTGAATTACAATTTACAGACTTTACGCTTGCATTTTTTGACAAGTTTCATAGGTTCTATGTGGTTTTTGCCGTTTATTAGTACATATGGGGTTAGTAAGCAACCTTTAGAGTTAGGGGGCTTAGTTAGTAAGTCATTCGATTATGGTTGAAGAGAGTACTTTGGGGCTCAAGGTATTTATCTTACATTGATAAAGTGAGCGAAGTTTAGTCAGGGTTGGCAGAATAATGATTTGAAGACTTATTTAATTAGATTTATTTTGTGATTAGTTATTTTATTATTTATGCTATCACTTTACTTAAATAGCTTATATAGAGCGTGACACTGAAGATGTTAAAGAGACTATTTTAGTCTTTAGGTATTTATAAAAAATAAATTTTTATTTTTACAGTGAAAATGTAATGTTTTGTTTAAACTATATAAATAGAAATGTAAACGGAGTTTAACCGTTAAAGAAAAAAGTTAGCAGCTTTTTCTTGAACCACTCATTTCTTTAATTGGAAGATGACTTCAGTTATATCATTAACAGTGATACGCCGCTTTTTGGCTTCAATTAATTTTAGAATGAGGGTAATTGGTTACCTAAGGCCAGGTCGAAACTGACTGCAATTTATCGCTTCTTATTCTAAGACAGATTGAATCTCAATACTTTTTGGATGCAAACCAAATGTTATACTTAACTACAGTCCTAACTAGCTCAGTTTAAGGCTCCTTGATTTCATTCATGGTAAAGTCCAACTAATAAGATCAGTAGAAAGAAGAAACTTACTGTTATTCATGTTGATAGATTAGATAACGGTAGAACTACAATTATGGGGAGAAGCAAGGCAATTTCTACATCAAAGATTAAGAAAATTACAGCGATTAAGAAGAATCGAAGGGAAAAGGGTAGCCGGGATGAGCTTTTAGGGTCAAAGCCACATTCAAATGGGGATCTTTTTTCTCGGTCAATGATTGTTTTTTTAGATAAGAGGGATGCTAAGGATATAACGATTACTACAATGGTGATAAGAATTGAGGCGATAATTGAAATAATTAGAATTATTTATTCTAAACTATGTTTAGACCTTCTGATTGGAAGTCAAATATACTATTATACTAAATAAATTAACTACCTCATCAATAAATTGAAATATATAAAAATAATCAGACAACATCTACGAAGTGTCAGTATCATGCTGCAGCTTCAAATCCGAAATGATGATGGACAGAAAAGTGCGATAGAGCGTGCCGGATTAGACAAACTAGGAGGAACGTTGTTCCAATGATTACATGAAGACCATGGAATCCTGTGGCTACGTAGAATGTAGATCCGTAGACTGCATCAGAGATAGTAAATGGTGCTTCAATGTATTCGTATGCTTGAAGAATAGAGAAGTACACCCCTAAGATTACTGTGAAGAATAGGCCTTGTAGAGTTTGAGAGTGATTACCTTCTATTAAACTGTGGTGTGCTCAGGTTACTGTAACCCCTGACGCTAAAAGGATGGCAGTGTTTAAAAGAGGAATTTGTAGCGGATTGAAGGGGGTGATTCCTGCGGGTGGCCAGACTACCCCCAATTCTGTGGTGGGCGAGAGGCTACTGTGGAAAAAGGCTCAGAAGAAGGATAAAAAGAAGAAAATTTCTGATACAATAAAAAGAATTATCCCTCATCGGAGTCCGAGTGTGACTGGATAAGTGTGAAGACCTTGAAAGGTGCCTTCACGTGTAACATCTCGCCATCATTGGAATATAGTTAAGCTAGTGATTGTTAGCCCTAGAAATAAAAGGTTGGTACTGTATTGATGAAATCAGCTTAAGAGACCTGAAACGGTTACAAGGGCTCCAATTGCTCCTGTTAGTGGTCAAGGTCTTTGATCTACTAAGTGGTATGGGTGGTTAGCGTGTGTTGACATTAGTTGACTTCTCTAGAATATAAAGTTCTTAAAACAGCGAATACGTAAGATTGGATAATAGCTACGGCCGATTCTAACACTAATAGAGCAATTTGAGCTACAATCAGCAATGAAAGAATGGAGTAGGATAGGGAGGGCCCGGTGTTTCCTAATAGAGTTAACAGTAAGTGCCCCGCAATTATATTAGCGGCTAATCGAACAGCTAGGGTTCCTGGCCGAATTACATTGCTAATTGTTTCGATGCATACCATGAAAGGCATAAGAACGGCTGGGGTACCTTGGGGTACTAGATGGGCGAATATATGTTGGGTATGGTTGATTCATCCGTAGATTATGAATCTTAATCATAGGGGGAGTGCTAAAGCTAAGGTTAGGGTTAAATGACTTGAGCTAGTGAAAACGTAGGGGAATAGCCCCAAAAAATTATTAAATAAAATCAAGGAGAATAGAGAAATGAATATGAAGGAACTTCCTGCATGACCCGTGGGTCCTAGGAGGGTTTTAAATTCATTATGGAGAGTGAGTAGAATTTTATTTCAAATTAAGGTGTAACGTGATGGCATGAATCAGAAGGTGGTCGGGATTAAAGTAAGTCCCAGGATTGTTCTGATTCAGTTTAATGATAAATTTATTACACTTGTTGAGGGGTCAAATACAGAAAATAAATTTGTTATCATTTTCAATTTATTGATGAACTGGAAATTGAGTGGTGGGTGATTTCAGGGGACTTAGGCAGAAAGGAGTAATAGTTTACGAAATTAAAAACTAATAAAATTAGAGAAAAGGCAATAAATAGGGCTAATCAGCTGATAGGGGCTATTTGAGGAATCAAAGAATACTAGATTAAGACTAGTAATTTTAGCATGACATACTAAGGTTACATTTAACTAATTCTTTTCACCAGAAGTAAGTGCGACTTTACTATTAAATGGTTTAAGAGACCAGTACTTGCTTTCAGTCATCTGATGAAGCTTCTCTTAAAGATGTGATTCAGTTAACAAAGATGTTTGTAGGAACTCTTTCGATTACGATAGGTATAAAGCTGTGGTTAGCCCCACAAATTTCTGAACATTGACCAAAGAATAGACCAGGACGGTTTATTAAAAAACTAGTTTGGTTTAATCGACCTGGAGTGGCGTCAATTTTTACCCCTAAGGCTGGGACAGTTCAGGAGTGTAGAACGTCAGCGGCTGTTACTAGTATCCGAATTTGGGTATTTATAGGTAATACAGCTCGGTTATCCACATCAAGTAAACGGAAGCCGTTAGTATCTATTTCATTGTAAGGGGTTATGTAAGAATCAAATTCAACTTGAGAAAAGTCTGAGTACTCGTAACTTCAGTATCATTGATGCCCAACGGTTTTTAGGGTAATAGAAGGACTGCTTACTTCGTCTAAAAGGTATAATAGTCGTAGAGAAGGTAGGGCAATAAAAATTAAAGTGACAGCGGGTAAAATGGTTCAGATTACTTCAATAGTTTGGCCTTCCAGTAGGTAGCGATTGATATTTAAATTGAAAAATAATGTTGCTAATAGGTAACTAACTAAAGTTGTAATTATGATTAGAATCAGTATTGCGTGGTCGTGGAAGAAGGTTAATTGTTCTATTAGGGGGGATGCTCTGTCTTGAAGACTTAAGTTTGCTCATGTTGCCATTTTTTTTCTAACAAAAGGTATAGGCCTTTATATATGGAGCTTAAATCCATTGCACTTGTCTGCCATATTAGAATCCTGAGAGCATAGGAAGTTCGGAGTAACTATGTTCGGCTGGCGGGAGATTCTGGTATCATTCAATTGATGTTGATATTTGTAGGGGGAATAGGGCAATTCGGTTAGTGATCATACTTTCTCAAATGATAAAAAGGAAGAATAATACTCCGATGAAGGAGATGGAAGAGCCAATGGAAGACACTACATTTCAAGTTGTGTAAGCGTCTGGGTAGTCGGAGTATCGTCGGGGTATACCAGCTAGCCCTAAGAAATGCTGTGGGAAAAAGGTTAAGTTTACACCTAAGAATATAATACAGAATTGGATTTTCAATCAGTGGGGATTTATTGTTAGACCTGTGAATAGGGGGTACCATTGGATGAAACCTGCTATGATGGCGAATACTGCTCCTATACTCAATACATAGTGGAAGTGTGCAACTACATAGTAAGTATCGTGTAGAATAATGTCAACGGAAGAATTTGCTAGAACGACTCCAGTTAAACCTCCGATTGTGAATAAAAATACAAACCCTAGGGCTCATAATAAAGCGGGGCTGTAATTTAGCTGAGACCCGTGGAGTGTAGCTAGTCATCTGAAAATTTTAATCCCTGTAGGTACAGCAATAATTATAGTTGCAGAGGTAAAGTAAGCTCGGGTGTCTACATCCATACCAACTGTAAATATATGGTGTGCTCAAACTACAAACCCTAATAAACCAATTGAGAGTATAGCATAAATTATTCCTAAAGATCCAAAGGCTTCCTTCTTACCTCTTTCTTGACTAATAATATGCGAAATCAGTCCAAATCCTGGTAGAATTAGAATATAAACTTCTGGGTGACCAAAGAATCAAAATAGATGTTGGTAAAGAATAGGGTCTCCCCCTCCTGCTGGGTCAAAGAAAGAGGTATTTAAATTTCGATCTGTTAATAATATAGTGATTGCTCCAGCTAGAACGGGCAAGGAGAGTAATAATAGGAGGGCTGTAATTACAACAGCTCAAACAAATAGAGGTATTCGATCTAAGGTTATACCGGATGATCGTATGTTAATAACAGTGGTGATAAAATTTACAGCCCCTAAAATTGAGGAGACTCCGGCTAAATGCAGGGAGAAAATGGCCATATCCACAGAGGAGCCGGCATGAGCAATTCCGGCCGATAGAGGAGGGTACACAGTTCATCCTGTCCCAGCTCCATTTTCCACTAGGCTACTAGCTAAAAGTAAGGTCAATGAGGGGGGAAGTAATCAAAAACTTATATTATTTATTCGAGGGAAAGCTATATCAGGGGCTCCTAATATTAAAGGAACTAGTCAATTACCAAATCCCCCAATTATAATAGGTATTACTATAAAGAAAATTATTACAAAAGCATGAGCTGTGACGATTACGTTATAGATTTGGTCGTCACCAATGAGAGAGCCCGGCTGCCCAAGCTCAGCTCGAATTAATAAACTTAGTGATGTTCCCACTATTCCAGATCAAGCTCCGAAGATAAAATAAAGAGTTCCAATGTCTTTATGGTTTGTTGAAAATAGTCATTGTCGCGGTAGAATGGCTGAGATGTTAGGCAATAGATTGTAAATTTATTTAGGAGGGGCAACCTCTTCTACCAGTTTAGGCTTTATAGTCAATAATGATATTAGACTGCAATTCTAAAGGAGTAGATTTCTACTAAGGCTTAAAAAATTTTTAGCTTTATTTACAGCTTTGAAGGCTATTAGTTTAATTAACTTAAAGCCTTAAGGCTAATTATAGGGCACTAAAAATGAGAGAAATAATTAGGAGGCCAAGCGTAGATAAAATTGATAAAATTAAAGAGACAGTATGAAGGTTTCTATTTACTGGGGAGGGGGTGTTTCACAAAATTTCTGAGTACGTAAGTATAAAGGCCCCGAATGTTGTGCGAAGATAATAAAATAAAGTTATTAATGTTGTTACAACCATTACGGTGATAGTGAATAGATTTCCTAACGTAATTATGTTTTGGATAACGAGCCATTTGGGCATGAAGCCAAGGAAGGGGGGCAGCCCCCCTAAGGATAGTAAAGTAACGAAAAAGGCAAATTTATTTACAGGGTTAATTGTATTTAATGAAAAAATTTGGTTAACATGTACTAGCTTAAATGTATTTATTATGAAAATGATAGCAAATGAAAGGAAAGAGTAAACTATAAAATATAGCCCCCAGATACTTTCTCCTGCAGACATAGCTGCTAAGAGTCATCCTAAATGGTTAATGGAAGAATACGCTAAAATTTTTCGAATAGAAGTTTGGTTGAGTCCCCCTAAGGATCCAATAATTACAGAGAGTATGATAATTACAGAAAAAAATACATTTAATTTAAGGGTATAAGAGATTAATATCAATGGGGCAATTTTTTGTCAAGTAAGGAGCATAAGCCCATTCATTCAGTTTAATCCTTCCATGACTCCCGGGAATCAGAAATGGAAGGGAGCCGCTCCTATCTTTAGGAGGAGGGATCTGCTAATAAGAATGTTTAATCTTGTTGTTAATCTTGTATTAGTAAGGGAGGGGTTAATTAATAATGATCCTAGAATAACGGAGAATAGTAAGGTTGCTGAAGCTAGTGCTTGAACAAGAAAATATTTTAATGAAGCTTCTGTTGAAAATAAATTTTTTGAATTAGTTATTAAAGGGATAAAAGAAAGTAAGTTAATTTCTAACCCTATTCATGCGCCAAATCATGAATTAGCTGATGTAGAAATTAAGGTTCCTCCTATTAAGGTTAATAAAAATAAAAATTTAGTGGGGTTATTAATCATTAGAGAGAAGGGGGTTTAACCCCTATAAATGGGGTATGAACCCAGTAGCTTACTTAGCTTATCTTTCTACAAATTATAATTTGGTGTATGGAGCACAAAAGTTTTTGAAATTTTTAGAGATAGTTCAATTCTATTAGTTATAATGAAGGTAACCTACTGTTACTTGATTTACCCTATCAAGGTAATCCTTTAATCAGGCACTTCATT